GATGAAATTTTTACAAATAAAATTCATAGTGTTCTGCATAATGATTCGCATTACGAAGAATTTAAACATAAAAAAGATCCATTTAATAAAAAATCAATCATAGCAGATTCTTTTACTCAAAGAATTCCAAAAAAATATATTGGAATAAAAGAAATAAGGAAAAAAGTACCTCGTTGGTCATACAAATTAATCGATGATATAGAACAATATAAAAGACAACTTGAAAATAACGAATTCTTGGGAGAGCATCAAATTCGCTCAAGAAGAGCTAAACGTGGAGTGATTTATACGGATAAGCAAGATAATCCTGATAGTACTGTGCCTCTAGATAAGCAACCGGGCGAAATCGCTTTTATACGTTATCCATATCAACCCGATTTTCATCGAGATGTAATCAAAGGTTCCATGCGTGTTCAAAGACGTAAAGTAGGTATTTGGAAATTCTATCAAACAAGTATACATTCCCCCTTTTTTTTAGACAATAAAACCGAATCTTATTTAGTTTATTCTTTCAAATTAATGCAATTAAAGGTGCTAAAATGGATGGGAAAAGAAATAGAATCAGAATTGGAAGATTTTTATTATCAAAAATTAGAAGAAATAATAAGCCAGGACGAAATAGAGGACGAAAAACTAAGAGAACAAGCACGAGTAGAGATAGCCGAAGCCTGGGATAGCAGTATACTTTATCAAATAATAAGGGGTTTAATGTTAATAACTCAATCAATTTTTAGAAAATATATTCTATTTCCTTTATTCATAATAACAAAAAATATCATCCGTATATTATTATTCGAACCTCCTGAATGGGCTGAAGATTTCAATGAGTTGAATAACGAAAGACATGTTAAATGTACCTATAATGGTGTTGAATTATCAGAAACAGAATTTCCTAAAAACTGGTTAACAGATGGTATTCAAATAAAGATATTCTATCCTTTCCGTCTAAAACCTTGGCATAAATCTAGGATACGACCTTCTTATCAAGATTTAAGAAAACAAAAAGAACAAAATGAACAAGAAAATTTTTGTTTTTTAACAGTTTTTGGAATGGAAACTGACCTTCTGTTTGGTCCTCCCCGAGAATACCCTCTTTTTTTTCAACCTATTTTTAAACAATTCGAGCAAAAAATTCGAAAATTAAGAAAATACCGCTTTGAAGTTTTCAAAATTATCAAAGAAAAAATAGAATTTTTTCTAAAATTCTCGAATGAAACAAAAAATTGGATTATTGAAATCATTCTATTTTTATTTTTTAAAAAAAGAAAAAAAATGCCAACCCTAAATCCAATTCCTAGAATTGGATTAAGAGAAGAATCTAGTAAAAGAAAAAAAGAAAAAGATTCGATAATCAATAATGATATGATTCATGAATCATCCATCCAAAGCCAATTCCTAAATTGGACAAATTCTTCAGTGACAGAAAAAAAAATAAAATATTTGGCTAATAGAACAAGGACAGTTAAAAATAAAATAGAAAAAATTGCAAAAGACAATATAAAAATAAACGGTAGTCCTAACAACATACATTATGGTATTAAAAAATTCGAATCACCCAAAAATATGGGTCAAATATTAAAAAGAAAAAATGCTCGATTAATCTGTAAATCAAATTATATTTTGAAATTTTATAGGGAAAAGATATACATAGATATATTTCTATATATCATTAACTATATCATTAATATTACCAGAATTAATACACAACTTTTTCTTGAATCAACAAAAAATTGGATTAATAAATCCATTTCCAATAATGAAACAAATCATGAAAAGACAAATATCAATATAATTCAGTTTATCTTGACTATAAAAAAAAAAATTTTAGCTTTTCTTCATCTTAATCTTAATAATAGTAATATTTATAAGAATTCGAAGATTTTTTCTGATTTTTCTTCTTTTTCACAAGCCTATGTATTTTACCAATTATCCCAAACCCAGGTTTTTAACTTCAGATCTGTCCTTCAGTATCCTGGAATATCTTTATTTCTTAAAAATGAAATACAAAATTATTTTGTATCCCAAGGAATAGCTCATTCCCAGCTAGAGACTCAAAAAATTCCGAATTCTGGAATCAACCAATGGAAAAACTGGTTAAAATCAAAAAGTAATTATCACTACGATTTACCTCAGATAAACTGGTCTCGATTAGTACCACAAAAATGGCGAAATAAAGTGACTGACCATTGTTTTGTTGAAAATTTCGATTTTCAACAAAACAAAAAGAATTTATACCAAAAAGAACAATTAATTAATTCCAAAAATACAAATAATTCGGAAAAGGATGTATGGCTAAATCCAAAATTGAATTTTACTTTTACAAAGAATTATAGATATGATGTTTTATCGTCTAAATTTGTTTATTATGAAGATATGAATGATTCATATAAATCGAGTTATGAGATACCAGTTGAAGTAAATAAAAACCAAGAATTTTCTTATATTTATAATTACAACATAAATAACATGTGGTGGAATATTCCTATCAGGAATTATTTAGGAATAAATAATATTATGGATATAGAGAAAGATACAGATAGAAAATATTTGGATTTGAAAATTATCCATTTCTGTCTTAGAAAGAAAATCAACATTGAGGCCTGGGTCGATATCAGTACTAACATGAATGAAAATACTAAAACTGAATCTAAGAATTATCAAATTATTAATAAAATTAAAAAAATTAATAAGAAAGATCCTTTTTATCACACAATTTATCAAGAAATCAATCGATCCCATCAAAAAAAAAACCTTTTTGATTGGATGGGACTGAATGAAGAAATACTAAGTCGTCCTATGGAATCTTGGTTTTTCTCTGAATTTTCTTTATTTTATAATGAATATAAAATGAAACCTTGGTTTATACCAATAGATTTTCTTTTTTTAGATTCTACTATAAATGAAAACTTGAGTGCAAATAAAAACATCAATAGAAATAAAGAAACGAATACTCTTAGACCTGGACCATTAAAAAAGGATCTAGAGGAAGAAGATAGCATAGTAATTTCAAAGGATCCAAATGTCAAAGATGAATTGGAAAAGATTATCTTAAATCAAAGAAAACCCAAGAGTGTTAAAAGAGTAGGACTGGATTTCTATCTGAAAAAATATTTGTTTTTTCAATTGAGATGGGGTGAGACTATGGGTGAAACCATAATCGATAATATCAAAGTATGTTGTCTTCAGCTTAGATTGAGAAGTTTGACAGAATCTATTATTCTAGAGACTCTAAGAAAGCACGAATTGAGTCCGGAACTACTGATAAACGACCCGAAAGAGAAAGATTTTGATATTGGAGACTTGATAAAAACAGGAGGATTGTATGTTGAACCGATTCGTCTGTCTGTAAAAGATAATGAACTATTGATTTTATATCAAACCATAGGTATTTCTTTGGTTCATAAGAATAAAGACCAAAGGAATCAAAAAATATATAGTGAAAATCTTGATAAAAAAAAATTGGATTTGATTGTTCCTGAAAATATTTTATCGCTTAGACGTCGTAGAGAATTGCGAATTCTAATTTGTTTAAATTCAAAGAATAATAATGGTGTGAATACAAAACAAATAGAAAATCGGGTAAAAAACTGTAGTCAATTTTTTGATGAAAACAAAGATCTTGATCAAGATAAAAATACACTTAGAAAATTGAAATTTTTTCTTTGGCCCAATTATCGATTAGAAGATTTAGCTTGTATGAATCGTTATTGGTTTGATACTAATAATGGAAGTCGTTTTAGTATATTAAGAATCCATATGTATCCACAATTAAAAATTCATTTCTGATAAATTTGTCTTATGGATTCCATATCATGTATCAAAATTGCACGTACGCCTTCAATTTTGATACATGATACTAATTCGATAACGTATTAATTAGATTCAGAAATGAATCAACATAATTTTCTTTATTTAAGTTTCTTTCATAAAATGAATCAATAAGGTATTGTATATACCAGATTCAAATAGCTTGCATTATTATTACTGATCAGTAAAATTCCATATTTGCTAAAACTAAAAAAAAAAGATAAAGATAAGGAAGGTTAAAAATAAAAATTTATGAAAAAAAATTCATTCATATCTGTTATTTCGCATGAAAAAAAAGAAGAAAACAGGGGATCCGTTGAATTTCAAGTATTCTGTTTTACCAACAAGATACGAAAACTTACTTCCCATTTAGAATTACACAAAAAAGACTATTCATCTCAAAGAGGTCTACGAAAAATTCTGGGAAAACGTCAACGATTACTCGCTTATTTGTCAAAGAAAAATGGAGTACGTTATAAAGAATTAATCAGTCGATTGAACATTCGAGAACTAAAAACACGTTAATTTGAAGAGTCGTTTTGAATTATTTGATTTATTAGATCTTGAATTTTGATGAACTTCTTCTTGTTTTCATCAATTCATGGAAAAATGAATTCGTGAAAGAATGAATCGGGGAAAAACCTATGACTGTACCAACTACCAGAAAAGACCTCATGATAGTCAATATGGGTCCTCAGCATCCATCAATGCATGGCGTTCTCCGGCTCATCGTTACTTTAGACGGTGAAGATGTTATTGATTGTGAACCGATAGTGGGTTATTTACACAGAGGTATGGAAAAAATTGCGGAAAACCGAACAATTATACAATATCTGCCTTATGTAACACGCTGGGATTATTTAGCTACTATGTTCACAGAAGCAATAACTGTAAATGGACCCGAACAATTAGGAAATATTCAAGTACCTAAAAGAGCTAGCTATATCAGAGTAATTATGTTGGAGTTAAGTCGTATAGCTTCTCATTTGTTATGGCTCGGCCCTTTTATGGCGGATATTGGCGCACAGACCCCTTTTTTCTATATTTTTAGAGAAAGAGAATTGATATATGATTTATTCGAAGCTGCTACCGGTATGAGAATGATGCATAACTATTTCCGTATTGGAGGAGTAGCTGCCGATCTACCTTATGGATGGATAGATAAATGTTTAGATTTTTGTGATTATTTTTTAATAGGGCTTGCTGAATACCAAAAACTTATTACGCGAAATCCTATTTTTTTAGAACGAGTTGAGAACGTGGGCATTATTGGGGTAGAAGAGGCAGTAAATTGGGGGTTATCAGGACCGATGCTACGAGCTTCCGGAATACAATGGGATCTTCGTAAAGTTGATCATTATGAGTGTTATGATGAATTTGATTGGGACGTTCAATGGCAAAAAGAAGGAGATTCATTAGCTCGTTATTTAATACGAATCGGTGAAATGGCAGAATCTGTAAAAATTATTCAACAAGCTCTAGAAGGAATTCCAGGGGGTCCCTATGAGAATTTGGAAATCCGACGTTTTAATAGGATAAAATATCCTGAATGGAATGATTTTGAATATCGATTTATTAGTAAAAAACCATCTCCCGCTTTTGAATTGTCGAAACAAGAACTTTATGCAAGAGTCGAAGCTCCAAAGGGAGAATTAGGAATATTTTTGATAGGAGATCAGAGTGTTTTTCCTTGGAGATGGAAAATTCGCCCACCGGGTTTTATCAATTTGCAAATTCTTCCTCAGTTAGTTAAAAAAATGAAATTGGCTGATATTATGACAATACTAGGTAGCATAGATATCATTATGGGAGAAGTTGATCGTTGAAATGATAATTGATATAACCGAAGTACAAGCTATCAATTCTTTTTCCAGACTCGAATACTTAAAAGAAGTTTATGGGATTATATGGATGCTTTTCCCCATTTTGATTCTCGTATTGGCAATTACAATAGGTGTACTAGTAATTGTGTGGTTAGAAAGAGAAATATCCGCGGGTATACAACAACGTATTGGACCTGAATATGCTGGCCCCTTAGGAATTCTTCAAGCTCTAGCGGATGGAATAAAATTGCTTTTTAAAGAGAATCTTCTTCCATCTAGAGGGGATACATATTTATTTAGTATTGGACCTTCTATAGCAGTCATATCAATTCTACTAAGTTATTCAGTAATTCCTTTTGGTTCTCGCCTTGTTCTAGCCGATCTCAGTATTGGTATTTTTTTATGGATCGCTATTTCAAGTATTGCTCCCATCGGACTTCTTATGTCAGGATATGGATCAAATAATAAATATTCCTTTTTAGGTGGTCTACGGGCTGCTGCCCAATCAATTAGTTATGAAATACCATTAACTCTATGTGTATTATCAATATCTCTACGTGTGATTCGTATAAACATAGGTCTTCACCTTCAACTAGGTTTATAAGAATAAAAAAATGTACTGAATAGTATCTGATTTTTTTTATTCACTGCTCGGGTTGATAAACTAAACCAGATAGTTAGAGGAGTGAAAGAAAACAGCTTTGAAATTTGCAGTAAAAAATCGAATCTCATTGCCTATGTACAAGGGTTAAACGAAAATAAACATAAGCAATCAACCCCAAGATTATTAGTCATCATGACTTGAAGCGGGTTGAAAAGAATAATTCTATGAAGTTTTACTATCTTTTTTTTTTATATGTATTATGATATATGACATAAATTCTCATAGAGATTTAAAACAAATGGGTGGATGATTAGGAACACCAAAGTACACAAAGGATTTGTAATAGAGATTATGTAAGTTATCCAAAAACTTATTTTTACATAAAAGAAATCCTAATTGAGGCTTTAAATTGGTAGAAATGATCAAGTAGTACTCCCACAAATTCCGATCCAGAGTATGCTCCTATCCACCGATTAAGTTAATGACTATCAGGAACGAAGTAATCCTTTACTTTTTTATTTCAAGCCTAAATAGAAGAAATAAGAGGGACGAAAAAAAAAAATAGATAATAGAAAAATATATCTCAACGGAATTGCAAAAAAAAGATCTTTGTTGCGATATCCATATTCACATAAATGAGATTTTTGTCATCGCATAAATCATGAATGGCTGGTGAATTCTTTTTCCGAATCGAAAATAATAAAACTAAGGTGAAATTTTTAATGATATTGATAAAAAAAGAGTATTTTATTCAAGCATTAAGTTATTACTTAATAAAAAAAAAATGAAAATTCTTCAAAGTTAAGGATGAGATCAATTCCGACGCACTTTTATAGTATAGCAGACAGAATTTCATTGGTTTAATTCAGGGTTTTTCAATTGATTTTCACTTTCTTTTTTTTTCTACAAACATATCGAGATTCTTTAATCTCGAATTAATCCTTAGATTTATTTATGGCCCTTGAGGAGCCGTATGAGGTGAAAATCTCATGTACGGTTCTGGAATAGCGATGACAAGAGTGATTTTATTATCGACTATAATTATCTAACAGTTCAAGTACAGTTGATATAGTTGAGGCGCAGTCAAAATATGGTTTTTGGGGATGGAATTTGTGGCGTCAACCTATAGGATTTATTGTTTTTGTAATTTCTTCTCTAGCAGAATGCGAGAGATTGCCTTTTGATTTACCAGAAGCAGAAGAAGAATTAGTAGCAGGTTATCAAACCGAATATTCAGGTATTAAATTTGGTTTATTTTATGTTGCGTCTTATCTAAATCTATTAATCTCTTCATTATTTGTAACCGTTCTTTACTTGGGTGGTTGGAATTTCTCTATTCCATACATATCTGAGTTTTTTGAAATAAATAAAACAGATGGAGTCTTTGGAACGACACTTGATATTTTCATTACATTAGCGAAAACTTTTTTGTTCTTGTTCATTTCTATTACAACAAGATGGACTTTACCTAGACTGAGAATGGACCAATTATTAAACCTTGGATGGAAATTTCTTTTACCTATTTCTTTAGGCAATCTATTATTAACAACTTCTTCCCAACTTCTTTCATTATAAATTCTACAAAAAAAATATTTGATATTTACTCTAATTTAATTCACAACTTGGTCCAAACAAGAGAAAGAAACAATTTTTTTTTATTGATATTTGCTATATGTTCCCTATGGTAACTGGGTTCATCAATTATGGTCAACAAACAATACGCGCGGCAAGGTATATTGGTCAAAGTTTTATGATTACCCTATCTCACGTTAATCGTTTACCTGTAACTATTCAATATCCTTATGAAAAGTTAATCACATCAGAACGTTTTCGTGGTCGAATTCATTTTGAATTTGATAAATGCATTGCTTGTGAAGTATGTGTTCGTGCATGTCCTATAGATTTACCCGTTGTTGATTGGAAATTGGAAACGGATATTCGAAAGAAACGCTTGCTTAATTACAGCATTGATTTCGGAATTTGTATATTTTGCGGGAATTGTGTTGAGTATTGTCCAACAAATTGTTTATCAATGACTGAAGAATATGAGCTTTCAACTTATGATCGTCACGAATTAAATTATAATCAAATTGCTCTGGGTCGTTTACCAATATCGATAACCGATGATTATACAATTCGAACAATTTTGAATTCGCCTCAAACAAAAGAAAAATCCCGCGATTAAAGAACAATTCCCAATTATTAAAGTTCTTTTTTTTTTGTTTGAATTAAAAAAAGTTGATTTTTTTATTTTTCTTGTTCAATAACTCGAAATTCTGATTATTCACTATTCCTATTGATTGGTAAAAATCGCAACTTTAAATTCTATTTAAAATCCGTTTATTGTAATGATATTTTAATCGGGAACTACCCACTACCCTTTCAGATAAAAATAAATGTGATGGGTCCAATAACTTTACTTTACTAACATTAAGTTATAGTTATACATAAATAGGATTTACCAATTAAGAACGCATAAACTTCTTTTTCCTGTTCAAGTCAATAAGATCATGAAACATTCTGATTTTTTTATCTCGTATTTTACATATAATGGATTTACCTGAACCAATACATGATTTTCTTTTAGTCTTTCTGGGTTCAGTTCTTATATTAGGGGGTCTAGGAGTGGTATTATTTACCAATACGATTTTTTCTGCCTTTTCACTAGGATTGGTTCTTGTTTGTATATCTTTATTCTATATTCTAGCAAACTCCCATTTTGTAGCTTCTGCGCAACTCCTTATTTATGTCGGAGCTATAAATGTATTAATAATTTTTTCTGTAATGTTCATGAACGGTCCAGAATATGACAAAAATTTTCATCTGTGGACTGTTGGGGACGGGATTACTTCATTGGTTTGTACAAGTCTTTTTGTTTTATTAACTATTACTATTTTAAATACGTCCTGGTATGGGATTATTTGGACTACAAAATCAAACCAAATTCTAGAACAAGATTTGATAAATGCTAGTCAACAAATTGGGATTCATTTATCAACTGATTTTTTTCTTCCATTTGAACTCATTTCAATAATTCTTTTAGTTGCTTTAATAGGTGCAATTGCTGTGGCTCGTCAATAATAATAATTCATTTTTTAAACTAGCAATCTAAATAAAAATTCTATTTTATCATATTCATTCAATTCGAATGGAATTGGTTTAGAAACTTTTATTTAATTCAATTTATTTTATTATTAGCCTATTTTTTGTTCTTAATTTCTTCTATTCTAACTTGTTATATTCTAGTCAATTAAATTGGTTTAATTGTTGGTCATATTGAAATGAATAAAGGTTGATAAGGAGTTGGTCAATGATACTCGAATATGTACTTGTTTTGAGTGCTTTTTTATTTTCTATCGGGATTTTTGGGTTAGTGACGAGCCGAAATTTGGTTCGGGCTCTTATGTGTCTTGAACTTCTATTGAATGCAGTTAATCTAAATTTTGTAACATTTTCTGATTTTTTTGATAGTCGCCAATTAAAAGGAAACATTTTCTCCATTTTTGTTATAGCCATTGCAGCCGCTGAAGCAGCTATTGGACCGGCTATTGTTTCTTCAATTTATCGTAACAGAAAATCAACTCGTATTAATCAATCCAATTTATTGAATAAATAGTTATAGTATTGTTTTTTATTATTATTTTCGAATTTTAGAAAATTCTATTCTAGAGATTTTAATATTCATCAATTCAAATTAGATTATTAGATATTGCACTTTAAAATATACTTTCAAAAATATAATAAATCAAAGTTTTTTGGACCGCTT